ACCCCTTGGATCTCTCCGAAATTTCATAAAACGGGCTTTCTAGAGATCCCCAATGGTCTATTCTCGCATAAATAGCTAAGGATCCAATAAGTCCAACATTGATTCCGTCCGATGTATCAATTGGGCAAACACGACCATAGTGACTAGGGTGGATATCTCGTATCCGAAAATTGGCCGTTCGCCCTGTTAGTCCGCCAGGACCTAAATAACTCAATTTTCTACCATGAACTATTTGTGTTAATGGATTAGTTCCATCTAAAACTTGAGATAAGGGGTGTAAACCAAAAAAAGATTCATAAGCGGTTGTTAATGGAGTTGAAGTTACCAAATTCTGAGGAGTCGGTCTCCATTTCGGCTGAATTTCCCCAGAAATAGTGTCTCGCACGATATTTTCTAAATGAACCAGAGACAATCCGAATTGATCTTGTAAAAGATCCGCTACAGAACGAATGCGCTTATTTTTCAAATGATTCATATCATCAAGTGTACCCATTCCAAATTTCAGTCCAATCAAATAATCAGCGGCGGCCAATATGTCTCGTGGTAACAGAAATGGATTGTTCTGGGGTATATCAAGGTTCAGTCTTCGGTTCATATTTCGTCGACCAATCTTTCCTAATTCACATCTTTGTTGAAAGAACTTCGTTTGTAATTCCTCACATAAGGATTCAGAAAATACCGGATCCCCACCTACGCAAGCAAATTGTTGATAAAACTTCAAAATCGCCTTTTCTTTTGATCCAATTTTTTTTTTTTTTCTCTCCTTTTTATTCAAAAAAGACAAAAAAATTTCAGGATAATAAACATTGTCTAGAATTTCTTTTAGATTCGAACCCATAGCTGATGATAGAACTAGAATAGAGATTTTTTCTTTCTTACTCACGCGAGCCCATATCCTTGCTTTTCGATCAATCTCTAATTCGGATCTTCCTCCCCAATCTGATATTATGGTACCGGTATAGACGAAAATTCCATTATGATTCAATTCTGACCGATAATAAATACCGGGGCTTTGCAGTATTTGATTGATCACAATTCTATATATTCCATTTACTATAGAAGTTCCTAGGGAATTCATTAGAGGAATGTTTCCAATCCAAATAGTTTGTTTTTGCATAGACTTACTCGATTTCCAAATTAATCCCGCGGAGACATAGAATTCAGAAGAATAGGTGAGTGATTCATAGACAGCATTTCTTTCCTTTATCAAGGGTTCTACCAATTGATATCTTTCCAAAAATAATTGGAATTCGATTCCCTGATCGCTATCTTCAATTTTTGGAAACTTAGAAAGTTCTTCGGTCAAACCCCGATCAATAAACCTACAAAATCCTTCAAATTGGATCTGATTAAATCCAGGTATTGTACACATTGCCTCATTTGCATCCTCGAGCATTTTGCATTTCCCATTTCTCAAAAAATCCCATGAGTCAATTAAGTACATTCTTCATCGAATTAGATCGACGATCTAGCACGGATGGAATTTCGATTCTGTTTTCTGAATCACATGAAATTCGACTCAATTCCATATTGGGGATGAAAGGGATGAACGACGTATGAAGGGAGGGAGGGAGGAAGGAATAAAGAGAATTTCGATTCAATGCAAAAATGAAGTCAAGTAGGAGCATTTTCTGTCCCTATCGACAACATATCGAACTAATAGATATCTGGGAATTTAGGGTCTGGGGTTTACATAGACTCATAGGTTTTAGTATAATTCCAATTGAGAAAGATTTTTGGATTGAAAAAATCAATACTGAGGAGTTCTGTCTCAATTTGTATTTTCTTAGGTCATTAGGAAAACACAATTTGAGATTCAAATCCCAGAATCGTTCCTGAATTCGAAGAAAGCAGTCAAGAGTTAATGGTTCAAATTGGTCGGCGGAAACTACCCATTTGATTTCTCAATAGAAAGAATGTTTTTAGCATTCTTTCAGATACTAGACCATGGAAGGGATGGATCAAATCCAATCAAAAAGAGTCTTTAGGACAAGGATTAAGGAAAACAGGAGTCAAAATGCAAGTCGAATCAAAATGCAAGAATCCGGGAAAATTTCCATCTATTTTGTATCATTTTGGCGGCATGGCCGAGTGGTAAGGCGGGGGACTGCAAATCCTTTTTCCCCAGTTCGAATCCGGGTGTCGCCTCATCAAGAAAAAAAGAGAACTCTCTTCTTCTGTTCTGCTGATATAACTCGCAGAAGTCGAAGCTAAGGAAACCGACTCTTGCTACTTTCTTTGATTCTAAGCATGGGGTCGGAAGGTTTTCGAAAAGAAAGGAAATGCCCGTTCGCATCTAGGATTCAAGGATCGAAGCGACGGGTCGAGGGGCTATCAAGACTTCCCAATTTCCTTGGATTCCTAAGAGAGTGTCTAATGACTCGATCTTGAATCAAATTGGAGAGCCTGATAGGAAATTCAATGAATAGTTTTGGAAAGGGGCGGAAATTGCTTTCTATACGACGGGCTCGCGCGAATCTCGGAGTACTCCGGTAGTCAATCAATAGTAGATTGGATGGAGAATTGGATTTTCTCGAAAAAGGGTTAGAAAGAATTTCTTTTCGGCAACCCCGAGTCAAGCTCCCTCTTTCACAGAGATCATCGGGAAAGGGGGTCCGGATTCGATCAAATAATGAAATAGGGGTCTGTATTAGATAGGAATTTCGAGTGATTTCTGCACTTCGATTTTGACTTACGAAGGTTACCAAAACAAAAAAAGAAGAGGCCTTAGTCTTCTTATTCCTACATCTTCCCGCCTATTCCTACGTATTTTGTTTGTGTTTAATCTTTCCCGATTCGAAATCAGAATCGATTCTATTTTCTTGCTTTCTCACTCGTGTTAGGTCAGCCTTTTGACTCTGCGCCATTGATTCCACTATTATTATTGAAGAATAATGGAATAATTCCTTCGTATTTATAGAGATAGGGGACATAATTCACATGGATATAGTAAGTCTCGCTTGGGCTGCTTTAATGGTAGTCTTTACATTTTCTCTTTCACTCGTAGTGTGGGGAAGAAGTGGGCTCTAGAAGGACTCCTAATTGAGTTGAGGAAGCGTATCCATTCTTTTCTAGATCGTTCTGCAACGCGTTTTGAATAATCTGCATTTCGAATCCCATTGGACTCCAATGCAGTATGATAGAAATCATACTCTTCAAAGAGCCATCGATTCCCGTCTTTGTAGTTCGAAAAGAAAGGTATTCCGAACCGGCCTTTTTTTTTGATTTCTTTCCCTCTTTACTCGTGAAAGAAGAAGTGGTTTGCTTCCGTGGATACACACTTTCTATGAGAAATGATAGAGAGGTAGTAGTTGTCTAACTAAAGACTATGCAAGACTAAGATCTTGCCTCGGGCGAGTCACAGATTCGATCTGCTTTCGAATTTGAGAAAGGCGATTTATGCTTTTTCGACTTATTTCATATCCGGGTTCGGGCGTTCAAAAAAAGGGCTGAGGTTTACTCTTCCTTAGTAGTTTAGGAAATTTGAATCCTAAGAGAAGAATTCTTTCTGATTCATCCGAACCCATAGATGTAGCAAATTGGATCTTATGTTCATTCCCTACAATATAGGGCATTAATAGACACATCTAGGAAGAGACTATTGTAGATTGATCTATTTTCGATCTTTATTCTAGATTCGAACTTTCTAGACTCAGTTTCGAGACTAAGAGATAGCTAGTATGAAATAGATGAATCTTTCGTTCTACCCTACTAGCTATCTCTTGGAAGACTGTTAATTAGAGTCCGCTCATTTCTTTTAAGTTAAGACGTGAAATTGGAATTCTTTTCATTTGACTTCGTCCATTTTTGCTAAGAACTCCGAAGGAAAGTTTCATTCAAATGAATTTGAAAATTCAATTGAATGAATCATTTTGACTGACGGTTTTTACGTAAATGATAAGGAGAAAGGCGGTAGGAACTAGAATGAATAGTGCAGTAGCAATAAATGCAAGAATATTGACTTCCATAATCGGATCGGTTTTTCCTTTGCAATAACTCGGGATTGAATCCCCTAGAGATGAGAAATCGTTCGTTTGTAAATTCAATGAATGAATGAGCTCTCGATGATTTTGAATCGGATCAATATCATGAATAACAATATCGGATCTATCAAATCAATTCGTCGTCGAGACTTGAATAGTATAACATAGGAAGTTCTTTTATCCATACTTCGGATTCCTGACCCAATCAATCGACAATTCCTTTATTTAGCATCTGTCATCTGATGAAGGATCATCAGATTGACTTTCCACTTCGATTAATCACAGAGCCTAACCAAAGAAGAAAGCGAAATGAACAAAAAGAGGTAGGTTCGAAACGACTTTTTCACTGTGATTTTTTGGAAGATAAAGAGCTTTGATAAAGATGAGGACGGAAAAAAGAATAGTCATCAAATTGACTCGTTTAGGTCTTCGATGGGCCATTCAAAGAAAATGGAAAAATAGGAAAGAAAAAATGACTCCTCTTTGGGAATGAAGGTATGCCCCTCGACACCCCTCCCTTGTTTTTTCATCGAAAGGGAAAAATGAATGGATGTATTTCTTGGCTGTCGGGACTGGCGGGGCTCGAACCCGCAGCTTCCGCCTTGACAGGGCGGTGCTCTGACCAATTGAACTACAATCCCAGGGAACTAAGTGATCGAGCCGAAAATGGTATTTTTTTTTTCTTCCGCTGCTTCTGAAGGACACTACCCTCTCATGGTAGATTGACTCATTTTTGGGTCGAGCTGGATTTGAACCAGCGTAGACATATTGCCAACGAATTTACAGTCCGTCCCCATTAACCGCTCGGGCATCGACCCAGGAAGAATCCATTTTCGGCTTATTGGTAATCCATGATCAATTTCCTTTCGTAGTACCCTACCCCCAGGGGAATTCGAATCCCCGCTGCCTCCTTGAAAGAGAGATGTCCTAAACCACTAGACGATGGGGGCCACCCAACCGCTCTCATACTATGATCATAGTATGATCCGTTTTTTGAAATTGTCAATATAATGGAAT